TATGCAATCAATAGTGTAGTGAATCTATATAGAATAACTTCGAGTCCTTGTTTCTTACTTGGTATTAGAGTTCGAATGAAAACCGCCCAATTGCAGGAATTTGCTATTTTGTGAGGATAAATCAAATAAGGTTTTCCTTAGAAAATTATTATTATCAATTATCAATGATATGATAAATAGATACGAATAGAGCAAGAAAAGAAGGAAATAAAAAAACAAAGTATAGAAAAGATATCCAAAATGATATAGAAATCACTATCCTACCCTTAGTTTTTATTTCCTTAATTTAATTGAATTTGTTTTGATTAGAGCCAAGTTCCTTAAAAACCTCTGCCTTTTTTAAAATATCCTGAACAGTTTCTGTAGGCTGAGCACCTTTTTCAAGGAAATAGAGAATTGCGGGAACGTTTAAATAAGTTTGATTCTTGATCGGATCATAAAAACCCACTTTCCGAAGATCTCTTCCTTCTCTTCGGGATCGAACATCAATTGCAACGATTCGATAGACGGCTCATCGGGATAGATGTAGATGAAAAAGAACCCCCCCCTAGAACCGTATAGGAAGTTTTATCCTCGTACGGCTCGAGAAAAAATGATTCGAAGTTTTGTCTATGGATAAAATTATAATAAATAGGAAAGGAATCCATATAAAATAAATTATTCTATAATTAAACTCATAGTCATAGTATAGTCTTTTTTATTTCGCTTCCTTCCTGAAAAAAAATCATTTGTACTCATAACTCAAGTTCAATAATTCAAAAATTTGAAAGATTTTTCTTTAATTTTGAATCTATTTTTTTTATTGAGTGGTCTTTAACCCACCCTTTTTGTCTCGTTTAAAATATATTTGGATTCTTTATTCGGATCCGTGAGACAATTAAAGTGGTGTTTCCTTGTTCTGGGATCCTTTATCTTTGTTTTAAATCATTGGGTTTAGACATTACTTCGGTGCTTCTTAATCCTTTCAAAATGGTAGCAACATACCCCTTTTGTGATTTCTTTCTATCAAAGAATCATACCAACGGTTGATTCGTGCGTGATACACTGTGGATTGAAAAAGGTTTAGCCGTTCCAACAATTTTTTTTTCAATTTTGCTCGAATCGGATCCTTTTGATTTCTATTATCTATATTAATTATAGAAGATATACTTACGAAGTTGTTCCAATTTATTAATTGGCATTAACCCTAGATCGTTGCCCCTGAGAAATTAATCAATACTTTCTACTCGAGCTCCATCATGAACTATTTACATTATAACCCAATAAAAAAAAGAAGAGTTATAGTAGAATAGAACAAATGACGTCGAGCCAAGAGCACCTTCATTCCTAATATAAAATGGTGGATAAGAATCCACACGGGATCGTGTCCTTCAAGTCGCACGTTGCTTTCTACCACATCGTTTTAAACGAAGTTTTACCATAACATTCCTCGAATTTGGAATCAGTATGGAATTGATTCAATTATGGAATCATGAATAGTCATTGGTTCAATCAGTACAGAGACAAAGTCATTTATATTTCTTATTTTCTACATAGATAATAATTTATTTTTATAGATAATATAATAAATATTTTTCTTCAGAAAAATTAGCAAGACCTCGGCTTTTTTTGTATGAATGGAACATTTTTATTTTTATGAACATTTTTCTAATTTTCTATAAATATATCTCGCAAAAAAATATCTAATATCTATCTAAGAGAAATAGACAGAAATCAAATCAAAATAAAATATAGAAATAACATAACTAGCATCACACGAATAAGGAAATTCTATTTGACTCTGCTTCTTGAAGTGACTCAATAAGATAGACTGACCCATTTTCAACTTCCCAAAGATGGAACCTATAAGGAATGATTCCAAATTAGAAATCTTGATACTTGATATTTGAAAAAGTTTCCTACTTTCTATCTACATCATTATTTGAGTAAAGTTTTATAGTAAAGACTCCCTTTTTTTATTTTCTTATCATCATCATAAGAATAAGAAAGAGAAATCTTTGCTTTTTTTCGAATAGAATTGTCAATGAAATGATGTAAAGTAAATAAACTAAATAAGCTAAATACATTGAACAAAAAAAAGAAATCTCATTGTTAAATATTTCAATTTTACTATTTTAGGGATGCAATTTCTTTTTCACAAAAATAAAAAGACTATTGTCACTGAAATAGGATAACAATACATACCTATAGGCTAAGCACTTCCTCGTTTTATATGTATTTTCTTTTCATATTTTGTTTAACCTGAGGTTAAGTAATCTTTCTGCAACTATGCTCTATGCCCCATCTTATCTTTATCTGGGTCACAAAAGGATTTTGAACTCGATTTAGTTCAGTTTGTGTTGTGAAAAAATATAAAATAAAAGAGAAATAATATTCTATTCCAATATTAGACCTTGAAACAGAACCTTGTTGAACAAAAAAGAAGTATTAGGATACAATGGATGGATATGCTCTGGGACGGAAGGATTCGAACCTCCGAATAGCGGGACCAAAACCCGTTGCCTTACCGCTTGGCTACGCCCCATTTCCTTTTTTTATTGCACACTATAATAATAATAAAGAATAATATTGGTATTAAGTGTTCGTCAATTCCAGTCCAAATATCTAGAGAAAATCTTTATTCTTTATAGAATCTATTATAGATTCGTGTTAGGATTTTGGAATGTGTATATCTATAATAATTCAATTGGATTTATTGATCATTACATATAATTCAATTAAGATATTGTATGAAAGTATGATTTCTTCTATTCTCCTTTGAGAATTGGAGGATTTTTGATTGAGCGGAAAAAGAAGGATTTTTTTGTCTACCCTACTTTCTTCATTTTTCCTTATATCAATAACTCAATCAAAATGCAATTATCTCGACGAAAAAAATGTCTGTTATGCTTAATATCTTTAGTTTGATCTGTCTTAATTCTGCCCTTTATCCGAGTAGTCTTTTCTTCGCCAAATTGCCCGAAGCCTATGCTTTTTTGAATCCAATCGTAGATGTTATGCCAGTCATACCTCTGTTCTTTTTTCTTTTAGCCTTTGTTTGGCAAGCTGCTGTAAGTTTTCGATAAGATTTTAACACTATCCTAGAAAATTCATTATCATTATTTATTCGAGAAAAATTATAACAATTTATGATGATAAGATCAAATAAGTCTGACAGTATGAACCTTCAATTCAAACATTGAAATTTCGAATAGCCGCGAGAAATCAGGCTCGTCCTATTTCCCAATTTTAATCCTTTTTCCGGCGAAATACCCTATTAGATTAGGGTCCCTTACAATATCTAATTGTGGGTATGAAAGTGATTTGTGGTAATCAAAGACTCTTATTACAAATTTCAACTTCATTTGAATTTCTGAACATTTTTTTTTTCTATTTTTAGAATTCATTTCTTGGTGTCAAAATAGGATATGTGATATAAAAATGGAGGATCTATTATCTTTTCTCGTTTTTCTTTTTCAAAAAACGATCTTGGAGGTTGTGTAATGCTTACTCTCAAACTTTTCGTTTACACAGTAGTAATATTCTTTGTTTCTCTCTTCATCTTTGGATTCCTATCCAATGATCCAGGACGTAATCCTGGACGTGAAGAATAAAATAAAAATTTTGTTTTTCTTGCTTGATTTTACAATTTTCTTAAGATTTTATTTTAGCTATTCCACACATTTAACTAGTAAAAAAATAAATAAGGGGTTTGCAAAATTTTAAAGAAAAAAATAAAAAGTCATCAACGGAAACGGAAAGAGAGGGATTCGAACCCTCGGTACGAATAACTCGTACAACGGATTAGCAATCCGCCGCTTTCGTCCACTCAGCCATCTCTCCCAATCGAAAAAGATAATTACTATGTTACAGTACACATCAAGTAAGGATTAAAGAAAGTATTTCTTTCACATTCTTTATCGTTATTATATAATTAGCAATTCCATTTAGATGCTCGAAAGATCCAAATAGAAAGATAAATAAAGAAGACCTTATTGCTTTTATTTTGTTCGAAGTGCCTTTTGGGCCTGGCCCGGTCAATACCCAGCCGGGCCCTTTTTTTCTTCCAACGAATTCACTTTATTTATAGGCAACAGACTCTAAATAGCAAATTTTGTATCTGTGTAACAATTTCCGTTCTGGGGTTTACATATACTTATAATTTTTGTTATAATGGAAATTGAGAAGGATTTTTGATTCAAAAGAATCAATCAATTAAGTATGTATAAATTTGTATTTTCTTATGTCATCAGGCAAACCCAATTTTAGATTCAAATCCCAGAATCATTCACGAATTGTTAGTCAAGGAATAGTTAATGGTTCCCCTTTGTCATAAATTTTGACTTTTTTGAGTAAAAATCCACATTTTATTTTTCAAAAGTCCGTGGAAGTTTTTCGGCATTGTGTGTTTTGAGATACTATACAATCAATCGAAGGCGTAGATCAAATACAATCAAAAGGGCAATAAAAGGTTTCTTTTCTAATTTTTCTAAATTTAGAAAAAGGATTAAAAAATGGATGCAATATGCAAGTACAATAAACTAAAGTCTAGTAAAAAAAGGGGGGGAATTTTTTCTCCTATTGTGTATCGTTTTGGCGGCATGGCCGAGTGGTAAGGCGGGGGACTGCAAATCCTTTTTCCCCAGTTCAAATCCGGGTGCCGCCTCATCAACAAACGAATTGAAATTTCTTATTCTGTTGTGCTGTTTTATTCTGTTCTGGGAATTTTGTAAAAAAAAAAGATTGGAAATCTTTGAATCTAAAATTCAAATCAAAGAAAGATTCTAATGGAAAAATTAGAAATAATGGTCGAAGCAAGACTTCCCGATTCTCTTCTACTGCTAATGTAATGTCTACTGATTGGGTCTTGAATTACATTGTATAGCCGGGATAATTCAACTACTAGTTGGGGAAAGTGCTTTCTATACTGTAATCTACATATATATAGACGAATAGCAAAGCAATTGATCTATGATCTAGCAATTGATCTATGATCTATTTTGACTTTCAAGGGCACGAAAAAAAAAAGAAGGGGCCCTCGTATTTGATTAATGGATTCCATTACTAACATTCCTTTGTAATGTCATTGTGTATTTTACTTGTGTTTATTCTTTCCCGATTAGAAATCATTAGAAATCATATAGGAATTTTTGAAATGGATTTTTTTTCGTTCATCAATAGTGTTCTGCCAGAATCCTTTTTTGACTCTGGACCATTCATTCTACTATTATTAGTGAGCAATAATGGAATAATTCTATCATAGAGATAAGGGACATAATTCACATGGATATAGTAAGTCTCGCTTGGGCTGCTTTAATGGTAGTCTTTACATTTTCCCTTTCACTCGTAGTATGGGGAAGAAGTGGACTTTAGAAGCACTCCTACTTTAGTTGAGGAATGAAACTGTTTTATAGATCGTTCTGCAACGCATTTTTTATTTAAATTGAAAAATTTTCAAATAAAAATATCTTCATTTCTAAATTCCATTGGATTGGATTCTAGTGGAGAAATGTAGTCTATAAAGACTAATTATTTGAGATTCATCGGAATCGGAATAAATAGATAGATCAAAGAAATAGAATTGGGTCCTACGTCAATTCTATATATGGATAATAATAATAACTACATATATTGAAGATAGAAGCTAATATAGTATACCAAGTTTATTAGAAAGTCAAGTATAACTTTATATACTACTATAACACTAATAGAGAGTATGGTAAGTAAGAAATTTATTTCTTACTTACCATACTCTCGGATCTCATAGAATACCGCCGACTATAGCCCGTGGATTTCATCTAAGACGCAAAAATAGAATACTTTTCTTTTGATTTCTTCAACTATTGAGAATAATTCAGAAGTCAAGTTTCATTTAAAGTAATTAATTATTTTGACTTTCTGTTTTTACGTAAATTATAAGTAGAAAAGCAGTAGGAACTAAAATGAACAGTGCAGTAGCAATAAATGCAAGAATATTTACTTCCATAATCTCATCGTTTTTTTATTTCACAATAACTCGGGATTTAATCCCATAGAGATGATAAATTTTTCGCCTGTCAATTCAATGAATACATTAACTATTAACTATCGATGATTTTGAATCGGATCAATATCATGAATAAAAATATCTGAGCTATTAAATTAATTCGTCGTCGAGAATTGAATAGTATAACATACGAAGATCCTTTATCCATATCGAATCCAAGATTGGATTCCCGGACCAATCAAAAATTCATTTATTTATCCTTTTTTTTATGTTCTTTGTTTTCTATAACCTACCTTAGGTCTTCCTTGTAGAACCATCAACTGAAGTATCATCTAACCACCCGTCCGTTTCCATTAACTACAAAACCCCAACAAACAATACAAGCGAAGTGGAACAAGAGAGGAATTAGGTTCTAAATTTTAATGATCCAATTTTCTTTGGAAGAAAAAGAAGTATGAGAAATATTAGTCGCGGGAGAAAAGATGGAATATTTTATCAACTTCACTATTTTAGTTCTTTTCATTTTAGTTTAGGGTTTGTTCTTTCTTCGATAGAATCCTGAAAAAAAGAGGGGAAACCCCTTCGGAATTCAATTGCTCTCTGTCCCTTCTTTGACAGAAAATGGAGAGGCGAATTAATGTACTTATTGGATTAGATACGTCGGGACTGACGGGGCTCGAACCCGCAACGTCCGCCTTGACAGGGCGGTGCTCTAGCCTATTGAACTACAATCCCAGGGAAATAAGAAGAGATCTTGCAGAAAATTTGGATTCTTTTTTATTCTCTTGTATCAGGTCAGGTATTTCTTAAGGGTTCTATCAAGTAGATTGGCGAATTGTTGGGCCGAGCTGGATTTGAACCAGCGTAGACATCTTGTCAACGAATTTACAGTCCGTCCCCTTTAACCACTCGGGCATCGACCCAGCGTCTAATTTATTTTAGACGTTCCATAAGCCACTTCCTTTCGTTTCCCAGGCAGACTTTACAAATATATATCACTTGATATAAAATAGAAAGTCCCACTAAGTAGACTAATAGAAGGACTTGACAAATATAGATCACTTGATAGGAAATCCCGCTCCTATAGTCTTGTATACCCCCAGAGGGACTTGAACCCTCGTTTTCTCCGTGAAAGAGAGATGTCTTAACCACTGGACCATAGGGGCGGCCCTGTGGCCATCATAATATAATATAACTTAATATAACTCAGGCTGAGAGCCACCAAAAGGAGACACATAAAATATTCGGGGGTTTAATGGGAATCAAACTTTACCATTAAATACAACCTTGAAACTTGATTTCATTGGTCTTTTTCGTCTTTATATCTCTCAGTCACAAAGGGTTATACCTTGGATCCAAGATCTACCACTCTGCAGTAGATTCAAGGTGGTTTACCTAAATATGATTTTTTTTTGTCGCTCAAATTATATTGAGCCCTAAGTCATACTGTCAATTGACGACACGACAGGACAGCACAAGAGGGCAATAAACGAGGCGAGAACGCGCCGATATAGATTACCGCGTTCATTAATACA